AAAAAAAGTAAAATAAGTATGTAATCTAAGATACTTTTTTACATTTCTAGGATTAAACAAAAGGATTCGCAAATAAAAGCGCTAATGCCACAACCAGTCCGTAAATTGTTAAAGCTTCCATAAAAGCTAGACTAAGCAATAAAGTACCTCGTATTTTACCCTCTGCTTCTGGTTGTCTCGCAATACCCTCTACAGCTTGGCCTGCAGCAGTACCTTGACCAACTCCGGGTCCAATAGAAGCAAGTCCTACAGCCAATCCAGCAGCAATAACGGAAGCGGCAGAAATCAGTGGATTCATGGTAAGTTCCTCACACCAAAAAAAAAGAAATGGTTAATGATACAATCAACCAATGAATTATTACTTAATTTTATCATTAAGTTTGATCATTAAGATCTATTGGGTCGGAGTAACTAAAAACTAATGATAATATTACTGAATCGTCAGAACTACTTCGATATCTCATTTTTTGTTTCTACCCATGATGAAGTTTTTGTAAATCCATATACATACGGCTCTAGTTATTCCATTTCTTTCTTTCCAACCATTCTTTCATTCCATCCTTCGTTCTTTACTCTTCTATATCCTTGAGTTCATCTGTTTTTTCATCCAATACACAATCACAAATGAAACAGAAGAAAGGACTTGACTTATCTTGTAATCCATCTAATCTAAATGCAGTAAACTGCAATCAAATCAATATATGCAATCATCAATATATGCAATGGATATCAATATGATCGATATCAACGATATCAATATATCAATATAACGATATCAATATGTATATCAATACATATATATATAGCATATAGTTAGATATATATATAGTTAGTTAGTATATAGGTAAGGCATAAGGACTTCTATTTATATATAGATAGGACTATATAACTAGTGAATATCTAATATTACATATACATATTACATATACATTTCTTTCTTCCATAACGTAAACTGGCCACATTTTATATTGAATCGGATTATAGAATCATTCCTCGAAACCCACACAAAAAGTGTCTGGACTTATAGACATTACATACATCTAGTGTGACCTCCCCAACCCATCTTTTTTTTTTACAATTCCGTAATATCGTTCATCTTCTCTCCTACGACTCTAGGTCATATATTCATACGTATTTATATCTATTATGTTCTCCAACCAAGCAGATTATCTTGAACCATGCATGAATTGGGATAAGCTAAAAAAAAAAAAGACTATTTCGAAAACTAGTCAATGATGACCCTCCATGGATTCGCCTATATAAGCCGCGGCTAACGTTGCAAAAATAAGAGCTTGAATACCACTTGTAAATAATCCAAGAAACATGACAGGTATAGGAACTACTGAAGGGACTAAAGAAACAAGAACAACAACTACTAATTCATCAGCCAATATATTCCCGAAAAGTCGAAAACTAAGAGATAAGGGTTTTGTGAAATCTTCTAGGATGTTAATTGGTAAAAGTATTGGAGTTGGTTTGATGTATTTCTCGAAATAACCCAACCCTTTTTTGGTAAGACCTGCATAAAAATATGCCACTGACGTGGGTAAAGCTAAAGCAACAGTAGTATTTATATCATTCGTGGGCGCAGCTAACTCCCCATGAGGTAACTGTATGATTTTCCAAGGTAAAAGGGCACCTGACCAATTAGAAACAAAAATAAATAGGAACATAGTTCCAATAAAGGGAACCCAAGGTCCATATTCTTCTCCAATCTGGGTTTTGCTCAAGTCTCGAATAAATTCAAGGACATATTCAAAGAAATTCTGACCGTCGGTCGGAATGGTTTGTGGATTCCGAACAGCTATGATGGCTGAACCTAACAAGATAGCAATTACGACCCAAGAAGTGATAAGTACTTGGGCATGGATTTGTAAACCTCCTATTTGCCAATAGAAATGTTGGCCTACTTCTACACCCGATATATCGTATAACCCCTTGAGTGTTTTAATGTAACATGGTATAACATTCATATTGTCCTCTGATAGAAATTGAACTTCAAAAAAGGAATTAGTTTGATTCAACCATTTCTTTCTCAACTCACCAACTTGAATCATTAATCATATATTTAGGATACCAAGAAATCACATAACATCATAATATATATCAATATCCCCAGTTCTTTTTTTTTATCTATTTTAAAAAATTAAAAAAAAAAGTAACCGATCCAATAAATCTATGGAGTTGCCCAATAATTAACATTAACTAATTTTATTATTCTTAATCTTAATCAACGATTTCTTATATAGCTAGAACGACCTTCACAAATTGCGGATACTAATTTGTTAAGAATCAATCGAATTGAAGCTATAGCGTCATCGTTGGCTGGAATCGAAATATCTGCAAGATCTGGGTCACAATTTGTATCGATTAAACAAATCGTTGGAATCCCCAAAATGGCACATTCTCGAAGAGCCGTATATTCTTCTTGCTGATCAACGATGATCACAATATCAGGCAATCCCGTCATATATTTGATCCCACCGAGATATGTTTGCAAGGTAGATAATTTTCTCTTCAACATTGCTGCATCTCTTTTGGGGAGACGGTTGAGTTTCCCCATCTTTTCTTCTGCTCTTAAGTCCCTGAACTTATAAAGTCTCGTTTCCGTAGTGGACCAATTCGTTAACATACCACCGAGCCATTTTTGATTAATAAAATGAGACCGAGCCCTTATTGCAGCTGATGCTACTGAATCCGATGCTTTATTTTTGGTACCGACGATTAAGAAGTTTTTTCCCCTACTTGCTGCATCAAAAACTAAATCACAGGCTTCTGATAAAAAACGCGCAGTTCTAGCGAGATTTGTAATATGAATACCTTTACGCTTTGCAGAAATGTAAGGGGCCATTCTAGGATTCCATTTCTTAGTACCATGACCAAAATGAACTCCTGCTTCCATCATCTCTTCCAAATTGATGTTCCAATATCTTCTTGTCATTTTTTCCCACACTTCCTTTTTGTTTTTTCTTTTTCGTATTATTAACAAAGAGACGAGGTACCTTGAAATAAATAATTGTTCCGATGGAACCTTCTACCGGGGATTGACCATTGATACACGGCACAAACCATAAATTTTTTTAATTACTTATTTTATTTATTACCAAATCAATAATCAGACCAGTATAGTTAAAAGATAGTTAAAGTGAAAATGAATCCGCTCTTAGGAATCATTAAATCGCATAAATGATTGTTCTGATGTCTCATGTAAATTTGTCTCATGGAAATTGTTTGTCGCGTAAGAACAAAATAATTCTCTATGGTGTAACAAAATATCTCTCATTTCCAACTCGAATAGAGTTTTTCTTTTGATTTCCAAATAAATGTTTTTGTCTTGCCTTGAACGGTGCACAAATTTTTGGAATCCGGTACCAACAGGTATAATCCCCCCCAGAACAACGTTCTCTTTCAGGCCTTTCAACCAATCAATACGACCTCGTAGAGCAGCTTTTGCTAAAACTCGAGCGGTTTCTTGAAAACTTGCTTCGGATATGAAACTTTGAGTATTCAGAGACGCTCTTGTTATTCCCAATGAGATTGCCCGATAACAGATCGATTCGTCCAAAGCGCGCCCTGCTCGTTCCGCTCGCAACAATCCGATTAATTCTCCAGGCGAAAAAACATTAGACATTCCATCTTCTGAAACCAACACTTTTGATGTTACTTGACGTACAATAATCTCTATATGTCTATTATGGATCTGTACCCCCTGGGATCGATAAACCTTTTGGATCTTATTAACCAAAGAGATACGACTTTGGGCTATGGTTAGCTCAGCTCCAATCAAAAATCCCCAGGGGATCCCAAGAATTCTTGGTATACGCTCGTTCCAACCTTCAACTCTCCTTTCGAGGTTCATCGATATTGAATCAATCGAACGCACTTCTAAGATTTGTTCTACTTTTGGAAGACCTTGCGTTATGTCACCAGATCTCGATTTTTCATATATAAATGTAACTAATGTATCTCCTTCGTAAAGGATTTTCCCATAATGACCATGAACAGTTGCTCCAGGAGTAGCCAAATAAGACTTAGCCGATCTTATAACTAAAAAGTCGACATTAACAATTAAAATTTGACCAGATTTTTTTACGTGTGGTTCGTATTTAAATAGACATACATTTTCACAAATAAATTGTCCAAGGCTAATTTTGATCGATGTCTCTTCACAATAATCATGATGGAGAAAGCACCAATTCAAATGGAATGGGTTCAAAATGATGTTACTGCATAGATCGGGATTATAAATCCTTCTATTTTCATCTATTAAACAGTATTTAAGTACTTGAAGTACTTGGAAAATCTTTTTCAAATTGTCAAGTAGCAAATATTTCTTTAACACGATCTGATTATGAGTTATTAAATGGTAAGATGAATAAAAATTCGATATTTTAGGTACAATAGCGCCTAAGGGACCTAAATAATCCCTAATTGGAATTAGGGGATCCGATTCTTTTGTCACATTGTTATATTTCGAACTATTGAATGGACCAATTCGAGAACAATTGGATGATGACAAAATTAGCAAAGATTGGCATTCCTTATTTCGATTCAACAACATACCAATAGTTCCTTGATGTTGGCTAAGTGATTGAATCTTCGCCTTGGAATAAAAAGGATTGATATTGGTGCAATCTAATCCATTATCGGGAATCAATCCGGAACTTGCCCTATCATACCTTTTTCCGGTATACGAAATAGTGGACTTGACTAACTCAATTCTTATGAAATCGCGAATTAGATCATTTGCCCTTACCTCAACAAAGGAAGCATGAACCTCTTCTATAGAACCATTTTGTTCTTGGTCCCAATTCAATACTAAGCAAGTCCGAACTAATTGAATACTTGTGTGATAAATTCCTCGAATTGACTTGCCATTTCCATAAAGGATATAATTGACAACTCTAAATTGGACATTATCCTTTTCCTGCAAGATATCACGAGGGAAAAGTGTTGCTAAATTTATCCCATCGGATATTTCATATGTGACTACGGGTCGA